TCATATGGTTTTATGATTTCATTGCCCAATAAGGTTATCAAATGAAGTGTAATTACAATTGAAACAATAGAAAAAGAAATATGAGTTAATATATGCTCTAAAGTTGAAAATATCATAAAAATGAAAAAAGGGAGGGAATCCCCTCTATTAATTAAGAAATAGAAAAGAGGAATTTCATTTATTTTTATTATAGGATCTATTGGATCTCTTTTAGAAGATGGCATGCCGCCACTCGGACTCGAACCGAGATGCTCTAGCACTGCTTCCTAAGAGCAGCGTGTCTACCGATTTCACCATAGCGGCTTGCTCGAACTCATAATAGCCTATTTATATTCAATCGTCCAGATTGAACAAGTCAATTCAATCAAATAAGTTTTTTTAGTAAAGATTTAAATTGATAAAAAAACAAATTCAAAAGTTAATTTGAAGGTTCATTAGTTTCATTTTTTACTTTTATTGTCATTCTTTCTGGTTTATTTGATTTCATAAAGTTGAAACAAAAAATAAATTTTATGAATGAATTTGAAATATGTCTATTTTGGATTACTCCAAATTGACACATTTTTTGTACATAATATTGCAACAGTTAAGTTCTTTTATTGATTGGGCTTAAAATTGGAGATATATAAAAAACTCATTCCATATAGTAAATAAATTAAGAAGTCAGAAAGTTATCCAAAAATTTTTAACATGGAATCAATTAGTTTCAACACTTCATTAATTTGAACTAAAAATCCTATATCCGGCCTTCCCGAGAAACATAAAAATTTTTCATTTTTGTAAAGGTCGATGGGGAAAATAAGACTCCCCACCACCAAAATTTGAGTGAAAATATACTAAAAAGAAATCAAAAATTTTGTATTTTTTCTTTTTTTTTTTCAGAAAACAGAAGAATTCTTTTATAAAATGAAGGGTCTATTTCATATTGATTAGAATAGGGACTGCTAATTATTAATTTGAATTTGATATTAACTTTGATATTAACAAATTACTGAGCCCGTTTTTTTAGTCAAATCCATTCTGATTATTCCAATATTTTAGTATTTATTTGTTTGTCGTACAAAAAAACTTTTTGAATTCCCGGTAGAAAGAGATTTCCCTAATGACAAAGCTTTTAACGCCGCCCCATATCCTTTCCTTTTCCAAATATTTTTACGAATACGCTTTTTTGATATCGAAGTACGTTTTTTTGGAACTGCCATTTAAAAGTTACTCATTGTTATAGTTGGATGTGAAAGACATCTATTGTTCAAAACGAATTCTTATTTCTTATTCATTATCTATTTTTTATCTAAATAAGATTCGCTTCATAAAAAAGAAATATAGAAATATAGATATGTCAAAGATCCGTGAAAATTGGATCAAAAATGACTCGAAATAACAATCAAAATTTTTTGATTCCATACACTATTTGTAAAACCAAAATTTTTTGGTTTGGAACTTTTAGTTCTCGTTGTTTATCTCTCAAAGTTATATCTTTAGAATCCGCTAAATCAAACTTAATAATCAAACTTAATAAAATAAATAAAGAACCTAAAAGACCTTTATTTTCCTCATTCTATACTTTATTTACATGTAATAAAATACCTCAAAGGATTGTAAACTTTTGCCTAATAAATTGAGTCTTTTTTTAGTCAAACTTGAGAAAAAAAACACCTCATTTCAATTTTAAAATTTGAATGAGACTAGTAATAAATCTGTTAAAGGATACGTGGTTTGATAAAAAATATCTCAGTTATTTTTTATCCTTTCTCGATAAAAAAAGTTCGTTTTAGATCTATAATCTTCTAAACTTTACTAATAAATTGTTTTGATTGAAATGGAAAACAATGAATCCCATAATGAATTAGTTAATGAGTTGAAATAAACTAACTAAAATAAAGAGTTTTTATTTCATTAGACCGATGCCCTTAGTTAATCCTATAATTCATATCAGGATAAAGTACTCTTTTTAGCCTAAATTTTGATCCTTGCTATATTTTGATTTTCCTATTATAAGTTATTCGTTTTTATATGTCACTTAGTCATATCATTTGACCAATTGTAACTTCTTGTTTTGAATATTTGAACGATTTTGAAAAGACTCAGAATAAATACTAATATAAAATTATTCAATAAGTTAGTGCATATCTTTATTTTTTATTGACTTTTTTCGAAAGAGGTAAGATCCGGTGAATCGGAAACAATTAATTAAGAAAAAAACTTTTTTTATGGAACAGACATATCAATATGCGTGGATAATACCTTTTCTTCCACTTCCAGTTCCTATGTTAATAGGGTTGGGACTTCTTCTTTTTCCGACGGCAACAAAAAGTCTTCGTCGTATGTGGGCTTTTCAGAGTGTTTTATTGTTAAGTATAGTCATGATTTTTTCTATGAATCTGTCTATTCAGCAAATAAATAGCAGTTCTGTCTATCAATATGTATGGTCTTGGATTATCAATAATGATTTTTCTTTAGAATTCGGATACTTGATCGATCCACTTACTTCTATTATGTC